ATTATGGGACAAAAAATAAATCCACTAGGTTTCCGGCTTGGTACAACACAAAGTCATCATTCTCTTTGGTTTGCAAAACCAAAAAACTATTGCGAGGGTCTACAAGAAGATCAAAAAATACGAAACTTTATTAAGAATTATATAAAAAAAAATATCAGAATATCTTCCGGTGTTGAGGGAATTGCACGGATAGAGATTCAAAAAAGAATTGATCTAATTCAAGTTATAATCTATATAGGGTTCCCAAAATTATTACTAGAAAATAGACCGCGAAGAATTGAAGAATTACAGATGAATGTACAAAAAGAACTTAATTGTGTGAATCGAAAAATAAACATTGCTATTACACGAATTACAAATCCTTATGGACACCCCAATATTCTTGCCGAATTTATAGCCGGACAATTAAAAAATAGAGTTTCTTTTCGAAAAGCAATGAAAAAAGCTATTGAATTAACGGAACAGGCCGATACAAAAGGAATTCAAGTACAAATTGCAGGGCGTCTTGACGGAAAAGAAATTGCGCGCGCCGAATGGATCAGAGAAGGTAGAGTTCCTCTACAAACCATTGGAGCTAAAATTGATTATTGTTCCTATACGGTTCGAACTATCTACGGGGTATTGGGAATCAAAATTTGGATATTTGTAGACGAAAAAAAATAAGAGTTTACGGGTCTTTAGAGCCCCCCCATTAATGGAAATAAACCAAACAAAGAACGAGCTCTTTTTATCTTCAATCAAAACAAAAATGAGAAATTCCGCAATTCTATAGGGTTGAATAAAAATTCGATTGATTTTTTTTTTTTTATATAATTGCTATGCTTAGTGTGCGACTCGTTGGTTTTTTTTAGGGCTAGGATTCCAAAAAATGGACCGTCCTGTAGTATGAACTAATAACTATAGCACTAATAACCAACTCATTGCTTCGTATTATCTGAATCCAAAGAACCAGTCAAGATATAATATAGTGGTCATATCGTTGTAGCAACTGAAATTTGCATAACATAAAAACCCAATCTGATTGTAGGTTGTGAAGTTCGAAGTTGTGAAAGAAAATCGAAAAGCATGCGGATAAATGGAAGGATGAGAGAAAGAGAGAAAGAAAATATCAATGATATAAGATTCCAATATGTAAGGTCTGTAAGTCATCTCATAAAAAACAGTGTAATATAGCATCAATAATGATTCATCCCTAACTAGATGAATCCGCTCATAGAACAAAAAAAATCAAGAGCCCCGAGCCAATAAAAACTGAGAAAATTGACTTAAGAAAAAATTTCATTAAGGGCTCCGTTGGAGAATTCAGACCTAACCATTAATCGAGAAGCAATGGGAACGACGGAACCCGTGAATAAAGAAAAAGAAGATTCTATTGGAAATGAATCTTAATGATTTATTGGGTGGGATGGCGAAACGAACCCAGGAACTAAACTATTCTTTTATTCGTAGAGGTCATGAACTAACCCTACAACTGAAATAGATATTGAAAGAGTAAATATTCGCCCGCGAAAGGTTTATTTTTTGATTTTATTGGATTGATTCATTTTGCTCGATCCGATATGGTAAAGGGCAAAACAAAATAAAGATTTGTTATAACGATAAAAAAAAAAAGACATTGAGATTATCTATAAATAGAACATAAATGTTTCAATTCTATATCTAAACATGATATACAAATTTAGAATAGATTAATTAGATGAACTTTCAAAAAATCCTATGCTTCAGTATATTATTCATTAAATTCCCCTATATCTTGATAAAATCGTTTTTAGTCCTTTCATTCGCGAGGAGCTGGATGAGAAGAAACTCTCATGTCCAGTTCTGTAGTAGAGATGGCATTGAGAAAGAACCATCAATTATAACCCCAAAAGAACAAGATTCCGTAAACAACATAGAGGAAGAATGAAAGGGATATCTTATCGAGGTAATCATATTTGTTTCGGCAGATATGCTCTTCAAGCACTTGAACCCGCTTGGATCACATCTAGACAAATCGAAGCGGGGCGCCGCGCAATGACACGAAATGTACGGCGCGGTGGAAAAATATGGGTACGTATCTTTCCAGACAAACCCGTTACACTAAGACCCACGGAAACCCGTATGGGGTCCGGTAAAGGATCCCCCGAATATTGGGTAGCCGTCGTTAAACCGGGTAGAATACTTTATGAAATGAGTGGAGTAGCTGAAAATATAGCTCGAAAGGCTATTTCAATAGCGGCGTCCAAAATGCCTATAAGAACTCAATTCATTATTTCGGGATAGGAATGTCGAAACAAAGGAAATAAATCTTGGGTATAAAAAATGCGGGTCTTCCCTTTTTTTTTTTACTTCGTCCTTTCAGTGCTTTACTTTAAATTAAACATTAAAAAAACGGACTCAAAAAACGATATGATTCAACCTCAAACCCATTTGAATGTAGCAGACAATAGCGGTGCCCGAGAATTGATGTGTATTCGAATCATAGGAGCCAGTAATCGTAGATATGCTCATATTGGTGACGTTATTGTTGCTGTGATCAAGGAAGCAGTACCCAATACGCCTCTAGAAAGATCAGAAGTGATCAGAGCTGTAATTGTACGTACTTGTAAAGAACTCAGACGTGATAACGGTATGATAATACGGTACGATGACAATGCTGCAGTTGTCATTGATCACGAAGGAAATCCAAAGGGAACTCGAGTTTTTGGTGCGATCGCCCGGGAATTGAGACAGTTGAATTTTACTAAAATAGTTTCATTAGCACCTGAAGTATTATAAGAGGGGACCGCGATATAGTGATAGTATGAAAATAAAATAGATAAATCAAAATTTAGTAGAGTATGTCTCACGCATATACTTTTAATAATTTTCATAAAAAAAAGAACATGTTGATTATATCAAAATTTGGAAGCAACAAAATTTTCAGTTTATCATGGGCAAGGACACTATTGCTGACATAATAACTTCTATACGAAATGCTGACATGAATAGAAAGGGAACGGTTCGAATAGCATCTACTAACATCACCGAAAACGTTGTTAAAATCCTTTTGCGAGAGGGTTTTATCGAAAACGCAAGGAAACTCGTGGAAAACAAAAACAAAAAAGAGTTTTTGGTTTTAACCCTACGACATCGAAGGAATAGGAAAGGGCCGTATAGACCCATTTTAAATTTAAAACGAATCAGTCGACCCGGTCTACGAATCTATTTTAACTATCGACGAATTCCTAGAATTTTAGATGGGATGGGGATTGTAATTCTCTCTACTTCTCGGGGTATAATGACAGACCGAGCGGCTCGACTGGAAAGAATCGGTGGAGAAATTTTGTGTTATATATGGTAATTATTCTGCTATCCGAATTGTATTTGGAGCTTACTTTTATGTTGTGAGAAAAAAAAAGGGAGGATTCCTCGAGGTTTAATTACCGAATAACTTACCAAAGGTATGCTCCGGGTTCTTTTAGATAGTTTAGAGAGCGAAGTAAGATTCTAGATTATGTTTCAGGAGGGATGCGACCCGTTTTTCTACATCTACTCCCGGTGGCTAGAGGCAAAATTGAAGGAAGTCGTTATGATTCAGATTCAACTGGAGGATATAATAATAATATATAGACTACACAAAAGGATTTGAGTGATTAGGTGATTTTTCAACATTCCTTTCAGGGGGATACAAATCGCGGTTCAAAAATTTCAAGAAACTTATTTTCTTCCAACTTCCAATAAGTAGATTCGAAATTCATTTAAGGAATAACAATTATGAAAATAAGGGCTTCAGTTCGTAAAATTTGTGAAAAATGTCGACTGATCCGCAGGAGGGGACGGATTATAGTAATTTGTTCCAACCCGAGACATAAACAAAGACAAGGATAATCTTTCGAAAAGTTTAGAAAGTAACCGATGAACAAATCAACATAAAAGATCGGTTTTGACATGAAATGGATATATCCATATATCTCTGACTTATATTTATGAAATGATCAAATATGGCAAAATCTCCACCACGAAGTGGTTCACGTAGGCCGGGACGGATCGGTTCACGTAAAAGTGGACGTCGAATACCAAAGGGCGTTATTCATGTTCAAGCAAGTTTCAACAACACCATTGTGACTGTTACAGATGTCCGGGGTCGGGTAATTTCTTGGTCCTCGGCCGGTACTTGTGGATTCAGGGGTACAAGAAGAGGTACGCCTTTTGCTGCTCAAACCGCAGCAGGAAATGCTATTCGAGCAGTAGCGGATCAAGGTATGCAACGAGCAGAAGTCATGATAAAGGGTCCTGGTCTCGGAAGAGATGCGGCATTACGAGCTATTCGTAGAAGCGGTATCCTTTTAAATTTCGTACGGGATGTAACCCCTATGCCACACAATGGTTGCAGACCCCCTAAAAAAAGACGGGTGTAGAAATAAACATTGAAGAGATTTCAAGAGAAATAAATGACTCAATGATCTGACAAATAATATTACTATGGTTCGAGAGAAAGTAAAAGTATCTACTCGGACACTACAGTGGAAGTGTGTTGAATCAAGAGCAGACAGTAAGCGTCTTTATTATGGGCGCTTTATTTTGTCTCCACTTATGAAAGGTCAAGCCGACACAATAGGCATTGCGATGCGAAGAGTTTTGCTTGGAGAAATAGAAGGAACATGTATTACACGCGCAAAATCTGAAAAAATTCCACACGAATATTCTACCATAGTGGGTATTCAAGAATCGGTACATGAAATTTTAATGAATTTGAAAGATATTGTATTGAGAAGTAATCTTTATGGAACTTGTGACGCGCTTATTTGTGTCAAAGGCCCGGGATATGTAACTGCTCAAGACATCCTCTTGCCGCCTTCTGTGGAAATCGTTGATAATACGCAGCACATAGCTAGCCTAACAGAACCAATTGATTTGTCTATTGGATTACAAATCGAGAGGAGTCGAGGATATAATATAAAAACGCCAAATACCTTTCAAGACGGAAATTGTTATCCTATCGATGCTGTATTCATGCCTGTTCGAAATGCGAATCATAG